ACTTGTTTTACTTGCTTATCATAAGGAATTCGAACAACTGCTTCAAATACAGTATCAGGAAGTACCGCTTGTGGAACCTCAATATCCACGGGCTTATTAGCTAAATGGCAATTGGCACATACCATACGCCCAGTTGCTTCTCGTGGATTTTCATAACCCTGCTGCGCAAAAATGGGATATGCTATTGAAATGGATGTCCGAGTTATGATATATATCATGAGCGATACGAAAATAGATCGAATAATCTGTTCCTTTATCCAAGAAAAAGTATTGCTAGTTTGCATGGTCTAATCATTGATCCGAAAATTTCTACAATAAATTGGGTGGGTCACTAGTATAGTTCCCTATCCACTATTCTGCTATTTACTGGAATCATTTTACTGGAATACTATAGGATGAAAACCCCCCGGCTAGAAAGTTTTTAATGCTTATGTAGAACTACAAAGTAAGAAACATTCTAATTGGATTAAATTGGATCATTTATCAATCATTCATTGAATGATAAATAACTACAAGTGACGGAGATACACGATTTAAATAACGGAAAATCCAATATTTAAAAATAGTATCGAGAATAACTGGAAAGGTGGAAACAAGACCAGATATAATTTGATCGTTATGAACAAATCCAAAATCTTTGTAGACAGAACCAATCATTAGTTCCCAACCATGGGGTGAATGAAATCCGATACATAAATCGGTTAATAAAAGAATAAAAAAAGCTTTTACTGTATCACTTAAGTTATATAGGAATTCCTGAGCCCAAGAGTTAAGAATAAGAAGTTCTTCATTACCTAAAATAGAATAACCACTTAGAATACCAAAACAGATTATATTTGTCGAGAAATGCAAAATCGTATGGATGCGATCCTCATTGTCTATCTTGATTAATTGGATGGTATCTTTGTGGATTCCTATAGGAAGCTTTTGTAGATGTGTCTCCGAGTATTCCTTGATTATTTCGTCCAAGAAGAGGGTTTCCTCCAATTCTATGAACTTTTCTAGAATACTTTTTTCTTGAATATCATTCAAAAAAATTTCAGATTGACCAGTATTCGACCAATTAGTAACCCAAGATTCCATGCTTTTAGTAAATGAGAGAGAAATCCACCAGGGCAAAAATACTATAGATGCAAGATACAAAAGAGGAGTGAATGCTTTCTTTTTTGCCATTTTTCACCTGTGAATTTTGAATTACCCCACTCCATTTGTCGATTCTATGCTATGCGATCAAATATTTTTTCTTTCAAAATCGTTTGATATATGAGATGAATTCAATCTAGTAGTTCAATTTCTTACTTGTTTGAATTGAATTACATGGATTTGGATACGCATAAAAAATCACAAAAAAGAGTTTTGTTTTATGGTTGTTCCATATACGTCGGCTGTGGCTTGACTGAACGTTCTGACGAAACTTCAGTTAAGTTATAGACAAAAGAGGATTCTTGCATTTTTCCCCCCTGTTGGTTGAGAAAGCACTCGTCCGCCCAGTTTTATCAAAAGACTTCAATTGGTACGCGCAAGAAATAGGCCAATTCCGCGGCTTTTTTTTCAATTTCTCGTGGAGTCAAATTCTCATCAGTACGGGTCAAGGGAACAGCTCCCCGGCCTCTGATGTCCATATAAAGGACACGACGAGCATAAATACCTTCTTTAACTTCTATTCTAACGGATTTAATATCTTTTATGCGGAATCGGAGGAATATGCGACGATTTTTTCCAGGAAATCCCCAACGAAAAATACACACTATTCCTTCCTTTCTATCGAATCGATCATAACCACTACCTACATTCCATGAAATTGTGCACCACAAATAGGAACTAATAAAGAGACCCGCGATCCCGTAGAAAGACATCACGATCCCTTGTGGAAAAAAAAGGATTTGCTGAGACGGAACAAAAGATATTAAATTTTGACCAAGATAACTGGAAGTTCCAACCAATAAGAATCCTAATGAACCTAACAAAACGATAAGGGCCCAGCAAAAATTACTTAATTTTCGAGACCCCGTTATAAGTTCTATCCATATATGTTCTGATCGCCAACTCATACTTGATCCGATTGCATTTTATTGGAATTGAGAGAATACCCCAAATGATTTTGGCTTTACTTTTTTTTGTTTCCGAAGGAACTCTCATCAACTAGCACTAGTTTGATGTGAACTAGCACTAGTTTGATGTGAACCTTTAGGAGTAATTCATCAAATTGGTTAGATCTAAAATAATAACATACCCTTCATATGATCCCAATATACATATTGATATACATAGAGATCCACCAACTTTACATTTTAGGCATCCAGCGATTCCGATCTATTTGAAACTAGCTAGAATTAATTTACCCACAGATCGTTTTCTGTAGGCATAAGAGCTTTTTCCTTTATGTTCGACGGAAATCCCATGTTATACCATATTTCCCAAAATAAATATCTGTGTTATGCTACAAGTCTAACTTTCAAAAAAAAAAAGGATGAGATTGGATTGGGTCCCCTCAGATCTAAACAATCTTGTTTTTTTGAACATGAAGAAATAAAGAAGCCATTGCAAGTGCCGGAAATACTAGGCCTACTAAAGGCACAAAAATAGAGGGAAAATTGAAAGTTATCATAAAATGGGTACCTCGGTTTACTGTTTGTACCTGTTATTTTTTTTTAATATCATATTTTATATTTCTACTAATTATAATTAAGAATTGGAATTATTATGAATTAATTCAATTTGAAAATACTTAGTAGAGATATTAAGTATCTATATATCTAAGTGAGTATATAGAATAAGTCCAAGGAATGTAGAACTAAATAAATGGACTTATTCATCTTTCTACATGAAAGATACATAGGATAATCAACTTTCTTATTTTTCTTCATTTCTTTGTGTTTTGTTCTTGTCTTCTAATTTAATAAAGAAAGAGTTTCTTACGAATCATCGAAAGATTCGTTCTAATGCGACACAACCGGGATTTTTAGTGAAAATAGGATTTTCGGGAGATGGAGAAAGATACAAAACTATACATCTATCTTTATCTATATTGATTGAATTTTCCTAATTTCACCAAAGGAAGAACTCGCGCTTTTATCTTGTTGATTGATTGATTGATGATTGATTGACTAGGTAAAAAAAAAGAGTTATCCTCAACTTTTGAGTGTTTCTACAATTAGATTTTAGATCACCTAAGAAAAATCCATTCTTATTTACTTTGATTCCGATAAAAGCTAACTACTTGTTTGCTACAAAGAAAGAAATGGAACTTAGTGCGCTCTACTTGATTGAATTGGAATTCAAAGGAAAGAAGGCGTGGAACTTAAATAACTCAATCAGAACGCTTTTTAAAGGATTACGCGGTACGATTAGGTCGAATAAGCCCTTCTGGAATAAATATTCAGCCGCTTGTGAACCTTCGGGTACTGTTTTATTCAATGTTTGTTCAATTACTCTTTTACCCGCAAATGCAATGTAGGAATTGGGTTCGGCAATAATGATATCTCCCAACATACCAAAACTAGCCGTTACCCCGCCAGTAGTAGGAGATGTAAGGATTGATACATAAAATAACTTTTTATTTGATTGATAATCATATAAGGCAGACGATATTTTAGCCATTTGCATCAAGCTCAAACTTCCTTCTTGCATGCGCGCCCCTCCCGAAGCGCACACTATAATAAGGGGTAGGAGTTGATTGGTAGCGTACTCAATCAAACGGGTTAGTTTCTCCCCGACTACGGATCCCATACTACCCCCCATAAACTGAAAATCCATAACCCCGACTGCTACGGGAATACCATTTAGTTGACCTACGCCTGTTTGAACAGCCTCAGTTAATCCTGTCTTTCTTTGATAAGAATCAATACGATCTTTATAAGGCTCCTCCTCCGAATGAAATTCAATGGGATCCAGAGAGACCATGTCTTCATCCATAGGATCCCAAGTACCGGGATCGATCGAAAGTTCGATTCTTTCTGAACTACTCATTTTCAAATGATATCCACATTGTTCACAAATATTCAATTTTGATTTCAAAAATTTCTTATAATTTAATCCATAACAATTTTCGCATTGAACCCACAAATGCTTGTATTTTTGAGTTGCATCGAGATCATTAGACCTTTCTCTTAGAGTTAAATCACTACTCTTCGTGAGGGTTTGTATACTGGACCCCCCGATTTCACTACCCGTTCTACGTTTATCAAAAACGCACCTACAAATGTAACTGTCACTACTATTACTTACAATGGACGTATCAATACAAATTTGAGACTGAAGATAACTATCAATGCAACTAGTAATGTTATTATTCCAACTAGAGTGAGTATCATACATGTAACGATTGTGTAAGGAATCTTCACTCGTAGATCCATTATTCATATAACTAGAATTGCCATAACTAGAAAAAGAACTTTCTAGTTCACTCAGAAAAGAATGATCCTTGTCAATCTCAAAAATCTGATTTTGAATATCAAAATAGATAGAATAACTGTCTCCATTACTATCCGTAACTAAAAAAGTATCATCAGAAATGAAATTCCGAATGTCTTTCACGCCAAATAAACGATCAACATTACTGTAACTAGAATTGTCAGGACCCCTCCAACTATGAATGTTTTTAGCCCTGCCTTTTCTATTCGGATCTTCACTTTCACTAGTATTTGAAATAGGACCAAGATTGTCCGTTGATTTCTTTAGCCCATACCTGCGTTCTAACTCCTTCTTAAACACCATCGAATTAAACCACCATCTTTCCATAGAGTTTTCTTGCCCCTATTTGCATAAAAATAGAATAGATGAATAGTCATTAGATCCACAATTCTTTATTTGTATTTGAATATCTTATTTCCTATCAGACTAAACATAGAAATTCAATCACTTCTAACACTTCTAATTAAGAAGTGTGAAAAAGGATTCTCTTTTTGTGGGAATCCGGGGGTAAGACTTCACTATATATGAATAGGATGGAATCCCTTTTCATTCTAATTCTAAAATGATAAAAGGTGGTTTTTCCTATA